CCCAATACATCAAAACTCATCGCCCATGGATAAAGAAAGACCGTTTCAACGTCAAAAACAACAAAAACTAGAGCAAACATGTAATAGCGGATTCGGAATTGTAACCAAGCGTCTCCCATGGGTTCTATACCTGATTCATAACTAGAGAGCTTCTCTGGTCCTTCACTAATTGGGGCTAAAACTCCGGAAATTACAAATGCCAAAATGGGAATAGCACCCGATATTATTAGAAATGCCCAGAAAATATCATATTCGTGAAGCAGAAACATAAATGGACTCCTATTAATGTGGAATAGGTTGAATTATTCGATTTGAATTTCAATTGTAAATTCATCCAGAACTTCTTAAAGGAAAAGGGAATTTTTTTTGATCAAATAAAACTACATAGTTTAGAGTTTGTTTGCCATGGTGCATGCCTTATTTAAAGATTCATACAATGGAACCCCACTTACCATTTTTTTTTGATTCCATTTAGATTTTAGATATGGTATCGATATAGGATGTTCCCACCCAAAGAAAACTCTCTTACTTTATCTCGGTTTCTCTTTTTAAAAAGTAATTCAATTAAATACAAAAAAATAGTCTAATTAGAATACTAATAAATAAGACTAATTATAACGTAAGAAATCGAATTAGTATAACTATATTTTTCTAGTTCATTTTATATTATAAAAATACAAATATAAAATGCATTATTTAATTCTTAATCCATTTTCACTTTTTTTTTTTCGTTTTTATTGAAAAAAAAAGTGGAATGTGTTAGGGCTATACGGACTCGAACCGTAGACCTTCTCGGTAAAACAGATCAAACTAATTATTATCGAAATGATGCGAACTGTTTCAAAGACCCAACATGCATTTTCTTGCATTGGGCTCTTTCATCAACTGATTGATATAAAGATCAGTTAGTCCACCATATTTTTTCTTTTTTACAGTTTTTTACAGGAAGATAATAAGATGGCTCCATGTGTTCTGTGATTCATGATTTGAATTCTGATCTAGGAACAATACCAAAGTGTTTCAAAGAGGGGTTACCTTGACTTAGGTCTGCCTCTGGCCTAGATTAACCTAAGTTAAATGGAATCTCTATCGCTCCGCTACAAGAGTCAAATATGAGACTTCATACACCTTAAAGTTCATAGGATAAAAAGAGGTTCTTTTGAGTCCCTTATACTCATTATGCCTAGCATTGAATGGGCTGGTATTTACCTTATCAATTAGCAAATCAATGGCAGGTTCTATTTCATTTGGCACCTGAATTCGCACTTGAATCGGACCAAATCAAATATTTGTCAGGCTATTGTTCTCTTGTTCCTTCGAATCTATGGAGTAAGACATCGATTTCTCAATAAGATCAATTATGTTCATTGCATAATGGGCCCCTTTGAAAAGCATTGGCGCACGTGTAAACGAGGTGCTCTACCTAACTGAGCTATAGCCCTTGTCATAGACATCTTAACATATAGAGAATTTCTTGTCAAGATCGGATCCCACATAAGAGTTCTTTAATCCGCTTACTGTTAATGGATTGGTATTGCGTAGAAAAAATATTCCACCTATAATCCCCGAGGCGATGGGTCCTTTTTTTGTGATGATGAATAACCTACTTAACTCAGTGGTTAGAGTATTGCTTTCATACGGCGGAAGTCATTGGTTCAAATCCAATAGTAGGTAGAACTTATTAGATACCATCAACTCTGGTATCTAATAAGTTTTTCTAGCCATCTTCTTTTTTTTGTTGTATCATCTAGAATTGATTGTATTCAATTGGCAGAATCAAAATATGGTATATAATAAAGAACCTCTAAAGAACTTCTTTTTTTTTATTATTTTTATGTGTTTTTTTTTTTATTTAAATTTTAATTTTACTAGTAGGAAATAACATTAACAGCCTCTACTCGTGTCCGAGCTCGTCTGAGAGCTAGATTCGCCTCAATTGCTTGTCTCTTTCCCTGAGCTCCACTCAAGTTAGCTTCAGCTATTTCAAGAGCTTGTTGAGCCTCTTGCGGATCAATGTCAGTACTCATCTCCGCATCATTTCCTAAAATGGTGATCTCATTATTACTTATTCTAGCGAAACCACCCATCAAGGCTACCGTTAACCATTGGTCGTTGAGACGTATTCTCAAAAGACCTATATCTACCGCTGTGGCAATAGGGGCGTGGTTTGGTAATACGCCAATTTGTCCACTATTAGTAGATAAAATGATTTCTTTCACTTCTGAATCCAAAATAATTCGATTAGGGGTCAGTACACAAAGATTTAAAGTCATTTCTTCAATTTGCCCTCCCCTTCTAAGTTCATAGCTTTCGCGGTAGCTTCGTCGATGTTACCTACCAAATAAAAGGCCTGCTCGGGAAGACTGTCTAATTCCCCAGAAAGGATCAATCGAAACCCCCTAATTGTTTCGGCGAGACCAACATATTTCCCTGGAGAACCAGTAAAGACTTCTGCCACGAAGAAGGGTTGTGATAAGAAGCGTTCAATTTTTCGTGCTCTTGCTACAGTTAAACGATCTTCTTCGGATAATTCGTCCAACCCCAGGATAGCTATAATGTCCTGAAGTTCTTTGTAACGTTGTAAAGTTTCCTTAACTCTTTGAGCAGTTTCATAATGTTCCTCGCCAACGATCCGAGGTTGTAACATAGTTGACGTTGAATCTAAAGGATCGACTGCTGGATAAATACCTTTGGCAGCTAATCCTCTTGATAGTACGGTAGTAGCATCTAAATGTGCAAATGTCGTGGCAGGAGCAGGGTCGGTCAAATCATCTGCAGGTACATAAACTGCTTGGATCGAAGTTATAGACCCTTCTTTGGTGGAAGTAATTCTTTCTTGTAAAGAACCCATTTCGGTACTAAGGGTAGGTTGATAACCCACTGCAGAAGGCATTCTCCCTAATAAGGCAGATACTTCTGATCCCGCTTGAACGAAACGAAAGATATTGTCGATGAATAAAAGCACATCTTGTTCATTAATATCCCGGAAATATTCTGCCATGGTTAGTGCAGTCAAACCTACTCTCATACGAGCTCCTGGTGGTTCATTCATTTGACCATAGACTAGAGCTACTTTTGATTCTGCAATATTTTTTTCATTAATTACCCCAGATTCTTTCATTTCCATGTAGAGATCATTTCCTTCACGAGTACGTTCACCTACTCCACCAAATACGGATACGCCTCCATGAGCTTTGGCAATGTTATTGATCAATTCCATGATAAGTACTGTTTTACCCACGCCGGCTCCCCCAAATAGTCCAATTTTTCCTCCACGGCGATACGGAGCTAAAAGATCCACCACTTTAATCCCTGTTTCAAAGATTGATAATTTTGTATCTAACTGTATAAAAGCAGGCGCAGATCTATGAATAGGCGATGTTGTACGAGTATCTACAGGACCTAAATTATCAACAGGCTCTCCAAGAACATTGAAAATTCGTCCGAGAGTAGCTCCGCCGACTGGAACACTTAGAGCAGCTCCTGTATCAATCACTTCCATTCCTCTCGTCAGACCATCTGTAGCACTCATAGCTACAGCTCTAACTCGATTATTTCCTAATAATTGTTGTACCTCACAAGTCACATTAATTTGCTGACCGGCAGTATCTCGACCTTTAACTACCAAAGCGTTATAAATATTAGGCATCTTGCCCCGGGGGAAAACAACATCCAGTACTGGGCCAATAATTTGAGTGATACGTCCTAGGTTTTTTTCTTCAAGTGTGGAAACCGTAGAACCAGAAGGATTCGGATTGATTTTCATAATATAATAAAGTAAAATATGTCGAAATTCTTTTGATTGAGAGACTATGGTACATAGTACCAAATTGCAAATAAATTGCTGGTAGCAGTAATTAATTCAATACGAATTAAATGGGAATTAGTACTCGATTTAGTTGGTACCACCCAACCGAATAAAATTAAATCGTTTACTCATTAAATTTAAATGAGTAAATTTGCAAGTTCAATCTATTCTTTTTTCAAAGGATCAAGTAGATGAATAAGAATTGTGAGTAAGTGAAGTGTGTTTCATTTCTCTATCATTATATTATACAAAATACCAGCTATACTCGATTAGATGAAATCTATGAAATTCTAATTCGTGATTCATTATTACGATCTCATTGAATGTTTTCTTTTCCATATATCTAACTATATATCTATATATAGTTTAGTTAGTGTCTATTTTTTTTTTATTCCCCTTCTCTTTCATGGATGAATTATCCCTATTTTCACATCTAGGATTTACATATACAACACATATCACTGTCAAGGGGGAATTTTTCTTAGTATTTTTTTTTTTTTTAGATTCAAAATGGAAAGTGCCCAAATTCAATTATAAACTTGAAAAACAAAGATTGGGTTGCGCCATATATATCAAAGAGTATACAATAATGATGTATTTGGTGAATCAAATGCATGGTCTAATAAGAAACTTAATTCATTGATAATATTAGTTGAATATTTTTTGAAAGATTTTTGTCAAAGTTTTCACGCCTAATCTATATCGAGTAGACCTTGTTGTTGTAAGAATTCTTAATTCATGAGTTGTAGGGAGGGACTTATGTCACCACAAACAGAAACTAAAGCAAGTGTTGGATTTAAAGCTGGTGTTAAAGATTACAGATTGACTTATTATACTCCTGATTATGAAACCAAAGATACTGATATCTTAGCAGCATTCCGAGTAACTCCTCAACCCGGAGTTCCCGCTGAAGAAGCAGGGGCTGCGGTAGCCGCCGAATCTTCTACTGGTACCTGGACAACTGTGTGGACTGATGGACTTACCAGTCTTGATCGTTACAAAGGACGATGCTACCACATTGAGGCCGTTGTTGGGGAAGAAAATCAATATATTGCTTATATAGCTTATCCTTTAGACCTTTTTGAAGAAGGTTCTGTTACTAACATGTTTACTTCCATTGTGGGTAATGTATTTGGTTTCAAAGCCCTGCGAGCTCTACGTTTAGAGGATCTGCGAATTCCCCCTGCTTATT